AAAAGAAATAAGCAAAGTTACATCATTGAGTGACAAATGGGAAATTCATGGAAAGTTACAATCCCTACCACGGAATAGTGCACCCACACGACTTCATCGACGTTGTTTTGCGACCGGAAGACCAAGAGCTAACTATCGCGACTTTGGTCTATCTGGTCACATACTTCGTGAAATGGTTCACGCATGTTTGTTACCGGGGACAACAAGATCAAGCTGGTAGGGATTAAACCCCCTCATTTGTGATCTTTATCATCATCGGTCATATAGGGACCCTTTACCATTCTGTATAAATGGATTATTCTATTTGTACAGATCCGGTGAAGGGTCGCATTCAATCTTTGTTGGTATAGTAGTTGGAAGTTGTTATTTTCAACGCGGGGTAGAGCAGTTTGGTAGCTCGCAAGGCTCATAACCTTGAGGTCACGGGTTCAAATCCTGTCTCCGCAACATTTTTTTGTAAATAAGTCCTACAAATTATTTATTAGTTTTTGATTATTGTGTTGTGGGTGGTAATAAAAGAGGAGGTCCCTAGAACTATTCCATTCTCCTCCCCTAGCCAACTATACCAAGTATTATATATATATTTTATATATATATAAATATATCCTAAAAAAATTATTATCGAATAAATAACGTAACTTTTTTTAAGATTTAAAGTAACTTACTTTAACTTATCCATAAGCTCCATAAGCGGATAGCGGGAATCGAACCCGCGTCTTCTCCTTGGCAAGGAGAAATTTTACCATTCGACCATATCCGCATTTTTTGTACAAAAAATATATATATATATATATATGATATATATGTTTGATGTTTGGATCTTAGTTATGTAATTTATTTTATTCGGCCCAAGTTCAGTCCAATTCTTTTTTTAAGTCAATAAGTTTGACCCCCCTAATTTTTTTGTTTGTATTTTGTAGACTCATAATGACTTTAAAATGTGTCTCAAAAACTAAAATAAGTTTAGGGAGGGTTCAATCATTTATTTTTTGGATTTGGAATGAATAGGTTCACGAAATCAGCGAATTAAAAATACCTACTAGAAAAACTAATCCAATCCATAAAGATGTACCAGAAAATATAACATTTTTGTTACTTGACCAACCATCAGGAGAAGCAAATACAACAGGTACACCAATCAATAAGACTGATGAAGTAGCAATTAATGCAAAAACAGCCAATTGGAAAGCAATAGTCATTATTATAATCCTCCAAAATACCAACAAATGCACTATACCATTTGATCCCTCTATCAATTTTAAAAAATTGAAATTGTGATAATACATCATGTAGGGATTTTGTCAGGAATCTATTGATTTTATATAACTTATTAGATTTTACATTATTTTTTTACCACTTTAATCAAACATGGGTTCGAGGGGGATGTAACTTTTTTTTACTTCTGATTCCGAAATGGACATTGAGAATCATGGCTCCACCTATATGTAAAGAGATCAACCAATGTATTTACGTCAGATACCTTTTTTTACAGATAGTGGTAGTGGTGTTACCCCTTCCTCTGGCCATGTTCTATTCCGAGTAATAAAATAAAAATTGTCTTTCGGAGAGATGGCTGAGTGGTTGATAGCCCCGGTCTTGAAAACCGGTATAGTTTCGAACAAAAAACTATCGAGGGTTCGAATCCCTCTCTCTCCTTTTGCTCGTTGACTCGATTTTTTTTTTAGTTATTGTTATTTTTTTTCCTGTAATCGTGTCAAAAAAAAGTAAATGGCTCGGTGTAGAGCCGAGCCAATCTATAAAAAAATTATTTAGATTTGATTTATAATATAAACAAAGAGGTGAAAAAGAAAAAAGGACAACTCCTTAGTTGTGACACGATCCTGTTATGGATCATGGAATAAAAATTTTCCATGTTAAAACAGTGGATGTCTTAATTCAGAGGTGTCATAGAAAGAACAGGTTCAAAATCACGATCAATTCCTTTTTCAAATCCTGCTGCAGCTGCACGAGCCCGTCCCGCGTGCCACAAATGACCGACGAAGAAAAAGAATCCTAAAACAAAATGCGAGGTAGCTAACCAACTTCTAGGAGAGACATAGTTGACTGCATTGATCTCGGTAGCTACGCCACCCACAGAATTTAAAGAACCTAAAGGAGCGTGAGTCATGTATTCTGCAGAACGGCGTTCTTGCCAAGGTTGTATGTCGTTTTTCAGTCTACTTAAGTCCAAACCATTTGGACCCCTTAGAGGTTCTAACCAAGGGGCGCGTAGATCCCAAAAACGCATAGTTTCGCCTCCAAAAATAATTTCTCCAGTTGGTGAACGCATTAGGTATTTACCTAAACCTGTAGGCCCTTGAGCGGATCCTACGTTAGCTCCAAGACGTTGATCTCTAACTAGAAAAGTAAATGCTTGAGCTTGAGAAGCTTCTGGACCTGTAGGTCCGTAAAACTCACTCGGATAAGCGGTATTATTAAACCAGACAAAGCAACAAGCAATGAAACCAAAGACAGCTAAAGCTCCTAAACTATAAGATAA